CCTACTATTGTAGAATACTCATGCGGTACCTTATCAAATTTTGCACGTGTGATACATGTTCCTTCTATTTCTCCAAGTAAAGCCCTTCGCATCGCGATACCTATCGTATCTGCTTGACCTTTCATAAGTGGGGACAGTATGAAACGGCCATAATAAAGACGCTTACTGTCTGCTCTTGATTCAACACACTTCCACTGTAGTGTCCGAGTGGATACTGCTATTTCCTCTCGAACCATACTAATATTATTTGATCAGATCATTGAATCATTTATTTCTCTTGAAATCCTTTCAATTCTTATTTCTACACACGTCTTTTTTTAGGAGGTCTACATCCATTATGTGGCATAGGGGTTACGTCACGTACGAAACTTAATAGTATACCACTTCTACGAATGGCTCGTAATGCTGCATCTCTTCCGAGACCGGGTCCCTTTATCATGACTTCTGCTCGTTGCATACCCTGATCCACTACTGTACGAAGAACATTTCCTGCTGCGGTTTGAGCAGCAAATGGGGTTCCTCTTCTTGTTCCTCTGAATCCGCAAGTACCAGCAGAGGACCAAGAAACCACCCGACCCCGTACATCTGTAACAGTCACAATGGTATTGTTGAAACTCGCTTGAACATGAATAACTCCTTTTGGTATTCTACGTCCATTCTTACGTGAACTAATACGTCCATTCTTACGTGAACCAATTCTTGGTATAGGTTTTGTCATATTTTATCATCTCATAAATATGAATCAAAGATATACGGATATATCCATTTCATGTCAAAACAGATTTTTGATTTGTACATCGGGTCCTTTAGAAAGTTCCTTTTTAGAAGGATTACCCTTGCCTCTGTTTATGTCTCGGATTGGAACAAATTACTATAATTCGTCCCCGCCTACGGATCAGTTGACATTTTTCACAAATTTTACGAACGGAGGCCCTTATTTTCATATTTGTCATTCCTTGCCTTAATTTCGAATCTACTCTTTGGAAGAAAATAAGTCTCTTGAAATTTTGAACCTCGAACCCATGAAAGGAATGTTTTAAAAGCCCCCTAATCGTTCGAATCTTTGTTGCGAAGTCTATAAATTATACGTCCCCTGGTTGAATCATAACGACTTACTTCGATTTTGACTCTATCTCCTGGTAGTATTCGTATAAAACTACGTCGGATCCTCCCCGAAACATAACCTAGAATCAGATCCTCATTATCTAAACGAACCCGGAACATACCGTTGGGAAGTGATTCAGTAATTAAACCTTCATGAATCAATTTTTGTTCTTTCATTCCAGGTAACCCCCTTGAAGTATCAACTAATGGAGGAGGAGTGATATTAGACAATCCGCCCTTCCTCTCTTTTTCACAAATAGGAAGTTACAGATTACGGATCCAATTCGGATACCAGAAGGATCACCATATATAACACAAAATTTCTCCTCCAATTCCTTCTAGTCGAGCCTCTTGATCTGTCATTATACCTCTAGAAGTAGAAAGAATTACAATCCCCATTCCACCTAAAATCCTAGGAATTCGTTGATAGTTCGAATAGATTCGTAGACCGGGTCGGCTGATACGCTTTAAAATATTTCTATATGCTCCTTTCCTATTCCTTCTATGTCGCAGGGTTGAAACCAAGAAATATTTGTTGTTTTCCCGATGTTTCCTAACGTTTTCAATAAAACCTTCTCGTAGAAGTATTTGAACAATGTTCTCACTTATATTAGTAGATACTATTCGAACTGTTCCTTTTTTATCCATGTCAGCATTTCTTATAGAAGTTATTATATCAGCAATAGTGTCCTTACCCATGGCGAACTATAATTATTGGTGCTTCCTAGTTTTGATATAATCAACATGTTCCTTATTTTTTCTTTTTATTTTATTTTTGATTATTATTTAATTGAATATATTTTGATTATTATTTAATTGAATATATCCAATTTATATTTATGAATTATTATTATTAAAGGTATATGCGTGAGACACAATCTACTAATTGATCTATTTCGGATACCCTACTATATCACGGTATATCACGGTCTCATCTACTGGTGTTTATAATACCTCAGGAGCTAATGAGACTATTTTAGTGAAATTCAACTGTCTCAATTCCCGAGCGATCGCGCCAAAAACTCGAGTTCCTCTTGGATTTCCTTCTTGATCAATGACAACTGCTGCATTGTCATCATATCGTATTATCATACCGTTGTCGCGTTTAAGTTCTTTACATGTACGTACAATTACAGCTCTAATCACTTCTGATCTTTCTAAAGGCATATTTGGCACTGCTTCTTTGATTACAGCAACAATAACGTCACCAATATGAGCATATCGGTGATTACTAGCTCCTATGATTCGAATACACATCAATTTGCGAGCCCCGCTGTTGTCTGCTACATTCAAATGGGTCTGAGGTTGAATCATATCATTTTTCTGTTTTTTTTGAATCTGTTCTTTCAATGCAAAGCAAAGGACGAAGGAAAAAAAAAAAGAAATATTGTCTGTCCAGAAATTAATAAACCTGCGATTGTATTTTTCATCACAAATACACCTTTTGTTCCATATCCCTATCCCGCAATAACGAATTGCGTTCGTATAGGCATTTTGTACGCAGCTATTTCAATAGCTGCTCTGGCTACAGTTTCTGATACTCCGGCCATTTCATAAAGTATTCGACCCGGTTTAACGACAGCTACCCAATATTCGGGAGATCCCTTCCCCGAACCCATACGTGTTTCCGTAGGTCTTACTGTAACGGGTTTGTCGGGAAATATACGTACCCATATTTTTCCACCACGACGCGCATATCGTGTCATTGCTCGTCGTCCCGCTTCTATTTGTCTAGATGTGATCCAAGCGGGTTCAAGTGCCTGAAGAGCGTATCTACCGAAACAAATATGATTGCCTCGATAAGATATTCCCTTCATTCTTCCTCTATGTTGTTTACGGAATCGGGTTCTTTTGGGGTTATAGTTGATGGCTCTTTCTCAATTCCATCTCTACTGCAGAACCGGACATGAGAGTTTCTTCTCATCCAGCTCCTCGCGAATGAAACAATTCAATAATATTACAAGATACGCATGTATTTAATGAATAATACACTGAATTAGATTATGGGATTTATTGATATTGAATCTGTCACGTAGGAATCCGTATATCTTGTATATACATCTAGACATATATTTCTATACATATATTTCTATTTATGTTATGGATCATGCCTTTGATTTTGATAACGAATCCCTATTTTGATTTTGACCTTTACTGAATCACCCAATTTTTTTTTTCAATCCAATTCCAATAAGGGTTTCGCGGGCGAATATTTACTCTTTCAATATCTGCTTCATTCGTAGGGCCAACCCATGACCTCTCAGAATAAATCAATCGGTTCCTGGTTTGTTCCGCCATCCCACCCAATGAATCATTAGGATTCGTTTTCAATAGAATCTTCTGCAGTCACAGGTTCCGTCGTTCCCATAGCTTCTCCATTAATGGCTAGGCCCGAACTCTGCAATGGAGCTCCCAATTCAATTCGTTCCCGAGTCAATCTCCTCAGTCTCTATTGACTCAAGGCTCTTTATTATTTTTATTTTTCCTATGAACCGGATTCATCTAATTATGGACGAGTCCATATTGATGCTTTATCACACTGCCTTTTATGAGATGATTCATAGACCATACATACATATTGGAATTATATATCCTTGTTATTCTCCTTCTCTCTTTCTCTCACCCTTCCATTTATCCACATCCCTATATTTTTGGCTTCACAAACCATAATCGGGTTGATTTTTCCTTTATGGAAAAAGATTTCAGTTGCTACAACTATATGATTGATACATCATATAGTCACTGATTCTTTGGATCTCGATAATACGAAGCAATGAGCTGGTTATTCGTTTTATAGTTATGAGTTCAGACTTCAGACTAGGGGTCGGCCCATTTTTTTTGAATCCCAACTCTCAAGAAAAACCAACGAGTCACACACTAAGCATAGCAATTCTACCAAATGGTCAATGAAATTTTTATTCAACCTTATAGAATTAGAAAATTAGAATTGTTCATTTTTGATTGAACGGAAAAAGAATGAAAGAGTTTGTCATTTTTTGTTCTATCGCTAAATAGAATGGAAAGCCAAGAAAATACCCATTATTTCTCGTCTACAAATATCCAAATTTTTATGCCTAATACCCCATGGATAGTTCGAACTGTATAGGAACAATAATCAATTTTAGCGCGAATGGTTTGTAGGGGAACCCTGCCTTCTCTGACCCATTCGACGCGCGCAATTTCTTTTCCGTCGATGCGTCCTGAAATTTGCACTTGAATTCCTTTTGTATCTGCTTGTTCAGCGAATTCAATAGTTTTTTTCATTGCCTTTCGGAACGAAACTCTCTTCTTTAATTGTCGAGCTATATATTCTGCAAGAAGATTAGGTTGTCCATAAGGGTTTGCAACTTCTGTGATGTCAATGTTGAGTCTCTGGTTCGCAGAATGAAACTCTTTTTGTACATTGATCTGTAATTCTTCGATTCCTCGTGTTGGACCCTCTATTAACGAATTTTTGGATCCCATATAGATTATGACCTGAATCAGATCAATTCTTTTTTGAATCTCTATATGTGCAATTCCTTCGTAGTCCGGGGATATTCTCATATTTTTTTGTACATAATTCTTGATACAATCCCGTATTTTTTCATCTTCCTGGAGACCTCTGGAATAGCTTTTTGGTTGTGCGAACCAAAGGGAATGATGACCTTGGGTTGCACCAAGTCTGAAACCAAGTGGATTTATTTTTTGTCCCATATCTATTTAATATACTTATTTACCTATCATATACTTATCTACAAATCCATATCTTCTTTCTAAAAATGATTTAGGCTTTTTGGATTTATCCTTCAATACAATAATTATATGACAGGTGGGTCTTTTTATCGGATAACTACGTCCTCGGGCCCGAGGTTTTAACTTTTTTACGAAAGTACCCTCATTAACTTCGGCTTTAC